TAACAAGTGAGAGGGACGCTCGCGCACAAGTACCATTCTTGAGTAGCTTTGCCGAAGACTCCTCGCGTTTCTTGGTTAGAGAGTCAAGGGCGGTGTAAGCGGTTCCCCCTTTCCACCCCTCTTTCAATATGACAATATATTACCAAGATGAGATGAACTTGCTATATTCATATATAATTAACGATCCGTGTCTTTCAAAGTCCGAAAGACCTCTTGTTAGAGCATCTACTGACCCCAAAGGGAGAGGATACCCCGTATACCTACTTTTTTCGATCTATGCGGCCATATTTCTTAGGAAACGTATTGCTTTAAGAATCGTACTAAACTTATCGAGAGATTTACCAATTGAGCTGCCCGAACATAAAAAATTGTAGGGCTTTGCCGCGACTTCAAAGTACAATTAGGGTAGTCAATACTGAAGAAAGAGAGGTAGGCCTGTCCTTGGTTGAGGCTTTCGAGGAATGGATAGATGGATGATGGTTATCTGGAATCTGGAAGTCTCATTCCCGCCCAAGTCTCTATGTGCCCAACAACCAAAAAGGTAGATGAACCAGGAAGTCACTTATGGCCTTCTAAAGGCCCACCCCGGTGTACACATCAGAGACAGAAAAAAATGTTTCCTGCAAGAACAAGTGATCATAGAACTACTAGTAACCGACTTAATCCCTCGCTTAGGGCATCGATACCGGTGGAAGGATCTCCACCAGACCGAGAAGTGCTCGCAAATAGAGAAGAGAGCTCGAATCGCGTTGTTGCAAGAATGAATCTTCTTTATTTTTAACCACCTTCTCTGAACGTTGGTAATGACTAAACAGCCTTTGACCACTAAATAAGGCACCTGACGATAAGTGATTCTATTGATTTCACGCACCAAGCATTTTATGGAGGAGGCATTGGAAGAGACATAGTCAAGTTCGTCTGATTACTATCACCTAAAGGCACCCACTCGGTCTAGTCATTTTAGTTTATTCCACCCCCTTTTTTCTTCGGCTTCCCTTGCCCAGGGAGGTAGCACTGCTTCCATCCGAGTAGCGCCGGTGGAAGTCCGAATGGAGGTCCGATACCCCCCACAAGGCCAGTGGCAACTTTTCGGGCCAATCTCGATATGTGTCTGTCATCTTCCGCAGGATCTGACCTATGTTTTTATGCCTCCACTGTTCTATTGGTCTGAGGCCTGTACGGCGAGGATTTGTGCTGTTGTATCTGATACCGGCTGCTCAACTTCTTTTTTGAGGTGAGATCCCAGATCTGAAATTAGCCCGTGCGGTACTCCATATCTGCAGATTCTGTTTTCTTTAATGATCTTGGCCTATTTCAGTCTTTGATAAGATGCCGCTCCTGGTAAAGTAATCAATTGTGCCACTAAGATGTATTCGTGTCCATTTGATGCTTTGGGTGTCACCTTTCCGATGATGTCAATTCCCCATGTGCAAAATGGCCATGGAGAGGTAAGATTGTGAAGTAACGCCTGAGGCACATGAATAAAGTTTGCATGAATCTGACACTTGTGGGACTTTTTCACGTACTGATGGCAATCGTTCTCCTCTTTTCATTGCCCTATTGAGTAAGGGTCGGTGTTTGCAAAAATGTCGAGCCAGTAGTGACAATGGGGGAGCTGGACACTAGTTGTGCTAGTGGAATGACCTAGTCAGCCCGAACCGTTTTGCGGTTCTAGAGGACCCTGAACAATAAGAGGCAAAGATGCCAGATCTGGACACTTCAAAACAGGAAGAGATTGCTCAGGATGAGTGTCTGGGTAACAAAGCCGAGAAGGGTGTAGTCAAGGTAATTTTATTTCGAAGAGCCCATAGAAGCTGGAAGAGAGTAAGCTTAGTGCCGAAAGGAACAAGCAACTCCTGAGCTACTAAAACAAGAACTCTTTCACTCGGGCTACTTTTCTTATCGGGCAAGTTGCCACCCGTTTGTTCAATACCCGAACTCTAGTAAGTAGCTTAATCTGTCGAGAAGAACCATCCCTACCGGATCGGACATGTAACCAGTCTTCTCCGCTTGAGAGGGAAAGACGGCTGCTCTGTGAACAACCCCTAGTTGCTGGTCCTACTGAGGAGGCATCTCCTTCTAGCCGACCTGTCACTCCGGTTTACACTAGGCGCTAAAAAAGTGCAAGGCATCTGAGATGGATCAGGGCCCAATCTACTACCTCTACATCATCTTCATCCTATCTATCCTCTCCTGAGGTACGTAGGTCTTCTCGCATGAAAAATCCATCTACACCCAACAGTCTTTTTACCACGAGGAAGTGGTACAAGTTCCCATGTGTGATTCTTTTCTAACGCCTCCATTTCTTCCTCCATTGCCTTGGCCCACTTTGGCTCTCCCAAAGCCTCCTGCACTTTGTTAGGAACAGATACAGAGGATATTTGATTCACAAATGATGCATAAGGTTTGGATAACCTATGGTGTGACACAAAGTTAGCTACTGGATATTTGGCTTTAGCAGTTATGGAAGGTTCATACTTTTTTGCTGGTTGACCACGGGTAGTTCTACTAGGTAACACATATGTAGAAGAGACAGACTCTACAGGGTTACTAGGTGAAGATACTGGACATACCTGAGATGGAGCTTCTTGACCAGAAAGTTCGGCATCAGGGGGTGAAGTATCAGATGAGGGGGGAGCCGGAATAGAGTCTTCTTCAACTTCAGAAATCGACTGGTCAAAATTCTCCTTTTACTGCTCGAGTACACTTCTGCCCATTTCGCCGGTTTCCTCGTTCGACTGGTCGACTCCCCCTGTCGACTGGTCGATTTGGGCAATTCTACTAGTTGATTCCGGGATGTCAGTACTCTCTTCTTCTGCGTCTTTATTCTTCTTCAACTCTCCCCCACCCAACAAAACATCTCTTCAAAAAACGCATTCTCCCCCTGAAGAGAGGTGCTGTTGGGGGAGAAATAACACATATCTTCATAAAATGACACATCCATGGTGACGTAGAACTTTCGTGTAGGTGGGTGATAGTACTTATAGCCTTTCTGATGAGAACCATAACCTACAAAGACGCATTTGAGAGCCCGGGCATCCCCTCTGATTTTTGGGTATGTGGACAAAGGCAACACAACCAAAGACACGGGCAGGAAGATTATGGAAGGAAGGAATAGAGACATGGGTTGACAGGACTTCAAAGGGAATACGCCCCTGAAGAACACTGGAAGGAAGACGATTAATAAGATGTGAGGCAGTCTGAACTGCTTCACCCCACAGATACTTGGGCATATGAGCACCAAATAACAATGCTCGTGCTATGTCTAGGAGATGACGGTTTTTACGCTCAGCCACACCATTTTGTTCAGGTGTTTGGGGGCAAGTGGTTTGATGGATTATACCGTGTTCTTGGAAATATTCCTGAAAATCACGATTAACAAACTCTCCCCCATTATCAGAACGAAAAACTTTGATATGACCATTGAACTGTGTTTGAATCATTTTTTGAAAGGCTTGAAAAGCAGAAAACACAGCATTCTTAGACTTAAGCAATGCTACCCATGATAATCGAGTGCAATCATCAATAAACAAGACAAAATAACGCATTCCAGAAAAAGTAGGTTCTCTGGAAGGTCCCCACACATCAGAGTGAATAATCTCAAAAGGCATAGAACTTTTATTAGAAAGACTTAATGGATAGTTGACTCTATGGCTTTTCGCCAAAACACAAGTTTCACAATGCAAGGAAGACTCATCAATGCCAACAAAGAAAGAGGGCATAGTTTTACGCATTAATTACACTGAATGAGGGATGCCCTAAGCGTCTATGCCATAACCAGACTTCATTCAGCTCTCTAGAAGTCAAAGTCAAAGCAACTGGGACATTCTTCCTTTGCTTCTCCCCGGCATAAGCTTGATCCAGATGAGATAGTCTCCCCCTCAGATACCCCTTGCCAATGACTTCCCTGGTCAGAAGATCCTGAAACACAACATACATGGGAAAAAATGTCACAGAGCACAAGGATTGAGCATTTAGTTGGGGAACTGAGATTAGGTGGTGAGACAAGTCTGGCACATACAACACATCATGCAATACTAAGGTAGGTGTGACTCTTATGGACCCAATACCTAGGACAGGAAAGGATTCACCATTGGCATTTGTAACATATGACACATTAGAGGTGGATAAGGTAATGAAATACTTCCTATCATAGGTCATATGATCTGAAGCACCAGAATCAATAATCCAAGTATCTGAACCTACAAAGTTAGAAATTTTGAAAGCCATACCAATCTTACCAGTACCTCTACCAACCATTGAGACTGAGGGCGGGCCATCACCGCCTGTGGTATGATCTTGCCCAGCGACTCAAAAGTACTCCGAATTCTGAACAAGATGAACAGCTGCCTTTCCTCTCCCTCGAGGTCCAGTTGGCTTGGGTTTACTGAAGTATCCAGCAGGGTACCCAACCAACTTATAACAAGTCTCCTTGGTGTGTCCAGTCAGGTTGCAATGCTGACATACATACCCGCCTGGAGAAGAACCCTGAGTCATGGGGCGAAGTCCTGATTGTGGTGTAGTGAAGCCAGGAGGAGGACTCCTTTGACATAAACATGGTTTTCACGGATCTCCCCAAGATTTCCCTAATCCAATCTGACATCCCTGATCTCAATAGAGACACTCAATCCGTTACTGAGGGGTGTATTCCTGAATTGGGAGGTATATGGGGGATACTTGTAACTGCGGCGACTGTTCTCAAGGATTCGTTGAGAGAAGATTTGAACACAAAAAAGGCTCAAGCTCACCTTCGACCAATTTGATGATTCCGCAGTACTCGAACCTTGGAAAAAGCAGCTGACAGAGAATGCCCAAAATCCCGTTAGTCAACAATTAATGGAATATGAGCGCAACTTTCCCCAGTCTGTTTTCCATGATAAAGAACAGGTCATACATATGCCGGAAAAGGGCCTACAAGTAGTAAATGGGAATCTGGAGAAAATGAAGAAGATGATCAAAGAAACTGAGCAAGCCCTCCAAGGGAATCAAAAAGCCATCGAAGAAACCGGTGTCATTCATTCTGGCAAGAATCAGCTGTGGAAACTCGACCGAAAGTCTAATCAACGAGGTAAGGTTGGAACTTAAGCTGGGTCTGTCTAATATTCCTTTGGAAGGAATAGGCTCCCCATGGGCAATGAAGAAGCAAGAGGACCTCACACAGGAACTAATCAAGTTGAATAAAGAACTTGAACAGGCTCTTCGAGAAATGACGGCTGTTTCCGCGCAAGATGATCCGAGAGAGGCTGAACAATGGATAGCAGAACCATTCGCCAATCAACCTCCAAACGATGTGGCAACCATTCAGAGCACTACTCACCCAGTTACCAGCACTATCCGTCCAGCCGCTCCAAGAGAGATACTGAGGAATTGGGAGATCACTATCCTCCCTCGTGACCTCAAGGGGTAAATGATGAAGTAAAACAGGCCTTTCGTGTCAACCCTGCTACTACTAATCAGGGGTTTTAAAAAATAAGACAATTTTCCGGAAATAGCCTACTATCTTTTGTACCGCAAGTGCACTCTTCTGGTACAAAGGACTAGCCCTAGAATCATGGGCACGAGGAATGCTTACCGAAGCCACTATCGCCTGCCTATTGACCGATGCTGCTGTTGGCTTTATGGCATATGAGACTTCGCCACCTTTCGTCTGTCTAGTAGTAGGGGCTAGCCAGCCGTTACCTTCCTTTCAAGGACTTCCCTTCGCCATAAGTATTAGAGTTATAAAGGACAGAAAAGAAGATATCTATGAAAAGGAAGGGAATCGCACCCAGACACGAGACTCAATAGGCTGCTACCGGAATGCGTGACCGATGCCCCTATCCGTTTGCTTCCTAACTTGAATCCACTTTCTAGTAGAAGTGGGTTGCTTTCCTATAAAGTACTAAGCTTTCCAGAGAGTGACTTACCCACAAGCATTAGAGTTATAAGAAGAGCTCAGCTAGTCTACTAACTTCTTTTATTAGCGTAGAGTAAAGAACTATATAAGACTTTCCCCCAATGGAGTACCCTATTCTTATGAGAAAGCATTTCGAAATCGGTACACATACGAATGTTTTAGAATGAATTGCTGTTCTCGCTTTCATCGGGAAACTGTAACGGAATTGGCGCGTATCTGTAGAAAGAAAGCTTGTTAGGAAGGAATAGCTATAACAAGTCTCGATAAGAAAGCAACATCAAGTCTTCCGTTCAATATGTGATATCCGTAGTTTAGCGAGTTATTTATTTCAGTATTAGGTAAACGAGTTCTGTTTTCAACTGTATCCGTAGTGAATCGATTGAAGTATTGAAGATTATTTACCTTGTTAGCAGGAATGGGAACTTTTAAAAGGAATTAAAGATGCAATCGGTCATCGGTCGTGTCTCGTACTGTATCGGTCTCAACTGTATCAATCTTTTCTCTTTTTTCTTCTATAGGGAGAGATTATATGATACTTCTTAGAGTTCGAGTTGGATTGATTCATAGAACCGGGGGAACCAACATCAAAGAATCTCGCTTTTAGGAAAGGCTCTTCTTCGAGTTCGAGCGTTAATACCCGGAAGACTCACGAGCTGCTAGTCCCTCATTTCCTGAAGCGGACTAAAGGGAAAGATGCTCTATTCGCGTTCCTTCTTGTTTGAGTAGTTCTTTTCAGGCATTCTTAGAAAGGAAATAGTGGCCGCGGTCTGATGACGAGGAGCCCTTATTATAGGAAATTGAGAAATCCGCATACTTGCTACATAAAGTGGTGGTGTAAATGGTGAGGATATCTTAGCCCTGTCATTACTACAGAGGGACAATCATGCGTGCATATCATGGGCTTGACTGACTTTCACGTCCTTTCTTTGACGCCGGTCCTGCGGCAGTTCGGATTCCTTCAGGACATGCCAGACTTAACCGCTCCTGACTTGCACCACATCTTCTGACTGGGAGAGTTGCTGGTCGCATTGTGGAAGCTTGGATTGGAAGGACTTCCTTTGAGACTGAGTCACTGCCTCGTTATGACGATCCTGAGGCCACTGGTTCTGTGACCTGGGTTCCTGAGCAGCAAGATGACCAAGGACCATTGAAAGCCAATGACGGAGCTTCTCAGTAAAATATATCTTATCTATATATACTTGGCTAATTTAGCTTCTTTTTTCCTCTGTTAGTTATTGCCTGGGAGCTCTCTAAGGTGGTTATTCCTTCAACAATAGATGTTCATAGTGAGTTGTAGTACTTAGATGAACTTCCTTGAGTTTGCAGCAGCAGACGTTATTTTGCGTCTTCGTCTTCTTTTCCAACGTCTAACAGTGTCTTCCTCGCTTGTGACTTACTTTCATCTCTTCTCACGAATTGGATTCGAACCAATCAAGCTACTTCCACTTTAGTAGATCGTGACAGGGTCTGTCGTCCTCCTCATTATAGTCCTCCTAAAATCAATACTACAATACCATTAGACAGAGGTGGCCCTCGTATGAAGAAAATAAGTATTTTCGCAAGAACGATTGTATTAGCCCACAGACGAACGGAATTTTTAATGATGCTATTATTAATCTTTCTAATTGTCAATTTATAAAAGTAAGTCATTGCCCCAAGTAGATGAGAATTGCTTGAAACTCGTTACTCTGAATACCTAATTCAGTTAGATTTTTTAACATAGTAAGTAGGTGCCCCAAAGAGTCCGAATCGTGATGCAGGTGACTCGCGAGCTCTTGAATAGTTCGACCAGGCGGAGGCACTACAGTGTTAAAGTATAATTGTATAAGTTCGTCTATTTTTTGGTAAATTTCCATTTTGATACTCTCAAAACATAGATCTCCCAGCCGTTCGCTCATATTTTCTTCCGTCAAGCCTCGAAGTCGTCCTGCTCGAAAAATTATAGAAACTACTAAATAAAGATATCCCACACCTGCTATAGTTATGATTTCTTGCGACACTTGGGTTAAGAATTCCACGATAAGGTCGTTCATTAGGAGCGTAAAATATTTATGGAGAAATTCAAGGGCTAAAAAACACAAAATAAAGACCTTTGACACCGAATTTGCTTTCAGGGAACTCTTCCACTTTGCAACGAGCAGAAATGTCATTAAAGCGAGGATCCTCTTTTCTCAAGAAAGTTCGCCTTATTGGAGAAAAGGTGTAAGATCCGTTCAATATTTGACTTTTTATCTCGCTCATCTCAGAATCAGATAAACGAATCCCCTTCTGCACAAAATAATCGGGATTCGAAAGCATATGGCTTACTTGTACTCGAACCATGGTCTCTATGAAGAGATTCTTCTCTCGAAGATCGGACATGAAGATAGTTTTCGAAAAAACATTCCGCTGGCTAGCGGGCATACCGGGAAGAGGTGGGACCCAGGAGTCGAACCCGGCTAAGATAGCCCCTCTAATCCCATATCAGCTTATCCTGATCAAAAAGGTGCGCGGTACTGATCTAGAAGACTAGGATGTGGCAAGAGTGGTCCCCCTTTTTTCAATTGGAAAGTCAGAATTACTATGCTATCGCGGGAAGGGCCTTCAGCTCAGCAGATAAGATATAGTGTTATCGATGCTGTCGTCTAATTCTCGAACGGTTAGAAATGACTATCTGCTTCTGTTACAACTAAGTAAAATCCTCCCTGATTGAAAGACGAAAAAAATTCAAAGAACTACGGGGTGCAACTTATCACTTTGACTCGTAGCGGGCTTTATCTCATTTGAGACAGTTGAAGTGGATTCTGCCATTCGGACAACTATCACATGCCAATCTCGGAATCCCCCTTTGTAGCTCCGGTCTACGGCTCCTAATCAACTACACAAGTTCGCCACCTAATCAACTACACAAGTTCGCCATTGAGAAAGTGGTCCGCGATTGGAGTCCCCCTTTAATCATATCATTCTTCTAGAAGTAGCTTAGTGGTAGAGCGGTCGGCTGTTAACTGATTGGTCGTAGGTTCAATTCCTACTTGGGGAGAATTCCGCTTTTACGGAAGTTTCTTGTCGTTCGTTCAGGTCTGCAGAACTTGCTGACAAAGACCGGTATGGAATATGAATATGGAATATCCCGCGAGTCTTTCAAAGATTCCTGCATCCCAGTCTAGATATCGAAGTTGATGTCTATCTATGCTGATAGAAGCTTACCTTAGAAAGATATTGAAATGCTCTTTTCCGGCCTGGTCAGTACTTAGCTCTTTCATCCCCCACCCGCAGGTCGAGCTACCTTCGAGTCACTTCGTCCCTATTCTACTACTGAGATTGAGTTACCTTTCTTCCTCACTAGCCCACAAACTTAGATTGGAATGGATTGTGAATCGGATGAAATAGTTCATGAGCTTGACAAAACCGTACTCTCTATTCGTTCTACTTGAGCTATATCGCCACTTTCGGACTTAGCCTGAGACAAAGGGGCTGTTCACTTTCACTTGGTCGCCTGGTATCTTGAAACCTCTTTGCTTTCGGGGGGCAGGAGTGGAAACGTCTGAGAGAGTGCTTCGCGAAAGAATCGTGTGGCGCGGTGAAAGGTTTCCATTGTGGTTTCTGGCCCCCCTCCCCCTGGGCTTCACCTAATTGTGGAAGAGGGGAGGTGAGTTGAGTATCAACTCTCTCTCGCGCCTTTCTTCAGCTTGTTCCTGTTCGTCTATTCGGGACGGGTAGGCAGCCCACATACATGAAGAGAAGAAGAGAGGGGGGGAGTTACTTGCTTAGTGCTTGCGCTAAGCAAGGCGGTCGAAGAAGGTTCTGAAAGAAAGCAACCGATGCTTTGGTCATTCAGTTGACTCCTTGCTCCCAGTCCGTGCTTGCTGTCATGCTGGCAAAAGCAGGGGTTTCGGCCGGTTTTACCTACTATTGGATTTGAACCAATGACTCTCGCCGTATGAAAGCGATACTCTAACCGCTGAGTCAAGTAGGTCAAGCTGAGTCAAGTCAGAGAAAATAGACCCATATAAGAGAAAGCCGCGCAACCAGAGTTGCCCTTTCTATACAAGGGGGGGCGGAGCGCTAAGAAAGAGAAGAGAAAGCGTTATCACTATACGAAATGAAGCAGCGGCTAGCACGCTAAGATCAACCACTTGGAGAACGTGAAGCCTTTATTTCTCGGTCGTCTGTCTTAATCTTAATATAAGTGGATTCCGATTCATGCGGTCGTTCTTTGCTGCATTGGTGTTTTCACCCCCTACTCTCCACCATAAAAAAAAGGTTTCCACTATATCTCAGGAGTAGGAAAAAAATTGTATAATTAGGGCATACAACAATGGATCCATTCATTCAACAAGATCCGTTCGGATCGGACCAGGATGAATGCGATTGGTCTGACCTCTCGCTCAGATGTAAGACTCCCGCCGCGGACAGATGTCCCATGCCACGTTTCGTGAACAGCTATGCCCGAGAATGAATGAATTGTGATATAGCGCCGAAGAAGCCACTGCTCTATTCCCGACTCGAAATCTATAAAGGAGTTTAAGGGAGAGAAAAGAGGGGGCCCCTTACCATAATCCTGCTGCCTCGGGACGACTGCACGTTACATCATAGCAGCACGACCAAATGAAGGCGGAAACCTGGTTGGGCGTTCCTGCGCACCCGGCATCCTGCAAGAAAAGGCCCCTTACTATAGAACAAAGAAAGGGATTGAGCTGCGCGAAAGCCGTTGCGCTAACGTGCATCCGTTTTCTTGCTCGTTAGCGCTTTAGTTTTAAATAAGGACGTTTAGGCTTTTCTAATAGAATATATAGGGCTTTTCAGCTTACTCTGCTACAGCGGACCGTTAGCAGGGTGCCGCGGTTTGTGGGCTTGAAGGACTCAGCGCCATGACAAGTGGTATCAGAGCGGCCAAGCCATGGCTAGTGGGAAGAACGCGTAGGCTAGTGCCGTCGAAGAGGCTCGACGGGAGGGGACTCGTAATCGTGTGGACGCCTTGTTACACAACTGAAGGGACTGATTTCGAGCGGGCGGGTTGCTTCTCTAGAGAAAGATGGACTGGTTAGGCGGACCATGATGGAAGGCCAAGGGCGGAGGGTCGTGCAAGTGTTTCGAGCTTCAGTAATAGATAGGGGGGCAAGCTTTAGAGAGTAGGGCCGAGGTTCCTATACTACAGAAGGCCGTAAGCAGTGGCTCGACGGCGAATCAAGCGAAACGGATCGAAGACTTTTGAGACATGGAGCAGTACTTTAAGGCTGTTCGTGCCCCTTTACCAAGTCACAATGGCAACAATGTATCTCTCTGGGGATGTGAAGCTGTGGTGGCGGACGCGATATGAGGACGTGCTGGAGTGGAGGGCCGTTGCGAGATCAACGCCTGGGAGGAACGAAATAGGGAGCTCAAGGAAAGGAGAAGTTCCCGCCTGGGAACGTTGTATGGCTCGCACGAGAGTCCCTAATGCGGACCTTCGAGAAAATAAAATAGACAAAGAAGGACTTTGATAGATAGAATAAGGCACTCAGACATCAAAAAGGGGGCTACTTCACTATGAATGGTAACATATGAATTGAAACTAATGCGACGGGTGTCAATTACCAAAAACGACTCGACCACTAACTAAGTACCGCAGGTAACACAAGGCCGAAGCCGGATGCGAAGAATATTTGAAACCGCTCTCGAACCATCACACGGATTCCGATCCAACAGCCCATGATATGGTAAGAACGAAATGTAAAGGCAAAAAAAACGATTCTATGCGCAGACGTGAAAGCTCTATCGATAGAAGCATTCTAGCCTATTTTGATTTAATTAGAGAAGAGCGATTCCCTCGTCTGAGAACCGCCATTCCCGCACTATTCCTCCCCACTAAAAAGAGCGATTGAAAATCTCAATAACCTAAACGAAAATGCAGAAGTGAGCGTACCCCACTCCTCTCTCCCCCTTTTTTAGCAACCCCCATTTTTCACCTTTGAATTAGTCAAAGCCAAAAAGATTCAAAATAGAAGGTAGTTTACTTGCTTAGTGCTTGCGGTAAGGAAAGGAGATCAGAAAGATACGCGGACGACTTTACTATAGGGATGTTTTCGTGAGCAGTAAGCAGCGGATCTCCCCTTATTTTGGGAAAGCCGGTGGCCGCGTGTGAATTCTTTCAAGGCAAGGGGCGGCCTGATTCGACATTGTTGTTTACTCTGATTCGGTCGAGGTGGTTTTCGTTTACCAGCGCGTAGGTGGTCTAAGTTCCTATGACCGAGTCTTTCTGGCCCCTGTGAACATCTTTTCTTAATGTATTAAAGAGGGCCTCTCTAACCGGTGAAAAGTGGTGGGTGTCCACTAACGGCCATTCCTGGCTCGGCTCCGATAACGCAATTCCGGGAGGAGTCGGTAGTTGGGCACTGGATCCCTTCGGACCTGGAGAACGTGTGACGCTGGGTCGGGGTTTGGTGAACCAACGGGTCGCTCCTCTAGTTGAAGTATTTGGCCCCTTTTTCGTTGCCTAGGTTACACCTTCGGAATACCCCAGAAGGGAATTTTTCTCTACTTCCCTCAATCTTCACTTTACGCCACGCCGACTCACCTTTCGTCATAAGGCGCGGAATTAGACCAAGGGGAATCCCCATAGGAACTAGTCCCTCGGATTTCGCACGTAGGAGATCGAGACACAGCCCCCAGGCTATGGGGAAAGATGTAGATCGATCGCCCTAGATAGACAACTACATAGAGGGTCTCTACAAGTCTATATATTCTTTTGCCCCCGTAAGAGCAATATCACAACCAATGAGGTCTGCAAGTTTCACATCTAAGGATCCGATAGTTTACGATATAGATAGATATCTATTTAACAACAACATTTTAAGAAAGGATATTTTTATATATCGGTAGTTGTCCGGTCGTACCCAAACAGTAATATTCCAGAGGGAAATGCACCTAAGATCAAATATTTCGAGCCGGCTTCCGTGGAAAATTCAGACTTTCTTTTTGATGCTGCGATCACATAAAAACATAAACTTTGAGGTTCAATAGCTAAATACATGGCAATTGAATCATGAGCCGAGATCATAAAGAGCATACTGCGAGTAGGAAGTGGAATTAATACAATGAATTCAAAAGCATCAAACCTCTCTTGTTCGGAAGAATCGAAACACATCGAAATGGTACCAGCCGTACTTAATAATAGAAGGATTTGGCAGAAATATGTAAAATTGTCCCTCCTAAAAAGATTATTCCAGAATAAATGGGCAATAGTTAGGAGAGGTGCGCCAGCGGCGAGCAGAAGCAAGGTTATTAGATACCTCAGGAAAGCCCGGCCAGAACCACACGTGCAAGTTTCCTAGCATGTGGCTCGTCCGTGATAACTTCTTCGGATTTGCGTGAACTAGCAGAACCTATTACTAAGTGGGGATGCTCCCTCCAGCATGAGCGAACCTTTTCGAAACTGGTTAGAAATGGGCGCCACTATACCAGCCCGGATCCAGCCAGGTTCTATTGATCATGTCCCCTTCCCAACAGTTGTACCTTGTCTTGGGGCGTCTTTGGCTTTACGAGAGAAAGCCCGCCGGAGAAAAAAGTCTTTCTCTTTCCGTCCCGGAGCATCGATTCCCCATAACGAATAGGCTAGCTCAATTGCCTATCCTGTGCTCGAGAAGGTCCCCCAGTTCCTCGGCAGCACCTCGAGGTGCATTTAGTTGTCTTACATGAGACTCGGGATATCCCTCACTCCATGGCATGGCACCTTTCGCGCATCCATTCTGCCGACACGACGCCCTTTTTCATTATCATCTACCGCCCTTTCTTTCCTCCCGGCTATTCACGCATGAAGATCGTCGTATATATGTTCGACTTCGGTTGCCGGTGCTATAAGTAGAAGTACATTATGGCAGGATCAGTCACCCGGGCAAACCAACCCTCCTCCAAGAGGAATTGTGCTATGCCCCCCCATCCCTATAGAGCGAAAGAGCTGCCTGGTGATCCCTAGGTTGCAGCACGTCCGGTCGTTAACTCCTCGCGCCGCTGCCGCCGTTTCTAGGACCGACCGACGCCTCACCTGCACAGGTACCTACGTAGTGTAGTGTCGGTCGCACATTCAACATAGCGTTCGGACTCATGTGCCTTCCAGAACCAGGGGTCTTCAAGCCTGCTGCGTACGATTAGCCAGCCTTGCGGCGGCAAAAGGATTAGATGCCCCCCCCATGCTACGGTTCCCTGCGGTCCGAACCCGGTGCCGCATTAGGTTAGGGAGCTGGGCGATAATAGCTACTCCGCATCCCAAAGCGCGCTGCCCTCCTAGGCGCGCAACACTAAGTAATCCAAGCCAACCCACATTACTGACTAACGGTGGATAATCATATTTCTTAGAGGTACTAAATACAACTCCATGAATGAGCAAAATGAAGGTTGCATTAATGATAAAGATCTCTGGGGAAACCGCTAAAAAAAGATTGAACATGTGGGAGGATCCGAACGAATTCTGCTTTCATTTCCTTTCGTTTGGTTTGGACTAAGTTACGTTACTTACGAAATAGGAAAAGAGAGAAGAGAAAGAAGGGAATAAATGAGGCTAAGGACTTTCGCTAAGCGCGCCCCCACTAGCCTGAGCTAGCTGCTGCAGCAACAAAGCTTGCCTTTCCTCTTGCCATTCGATCCGGGCCGTGAGAGCCCGGAACTCACGTTCCATTTTTGCGCTTTGTTGCCGTTCATGATTGAGCTGAGCTTCGAAAGCGCTCAGTTCCGCCTCCTGGCGCTCCAACGCTTCCTGGGTGTCTCTGAGCGCCGCCCAGGTTGCCTCTATCTCTTCCGCAAGCCCCGCCTGATCCGGGGCATTGAGATCCGGAATGAGCGGCGGCGGAGCCCCGTTCAAATCGGGAATAACCGCCGGGACCGGCGCTGGGGGGGCGTCCGGACCCAATCCCGGGCCGATTGAAAGATAGAGAAGTGGGTGCACGGCCGCCGGAATGAGTTCCCACCCGCTCCATTCCGGCGACAAAAGAAGGCAAAAAAAAGTCGAGAAAAGGGCACACAGCCCCTTTGCGAGGAAAGAAAGGAATATAAAGCGCCGGAAAATGGCGTTACACCATTTTGCGACTTCAAATAAACTGGAGTAGTCCCAGCGCATTTTATTCCCTTTTCCCAATAAGTCGACGACGTTACACCATTTTGCCACTTCGAATAAACTAGAGTACATATAGGATACACCGGTACTAAAACCTTTTCTCAAAATCTCTTCCAAACTGTTGGGGTCGTTGCTCCGGGTGTTGTTCCCCCGCTGTGAAACCAGTCGGTTCCGTAGTTTTAGAATTCTGCTGATCCCAAGGAATCCATCTCCATCATTGCATATGGGAATATAGAAAGTAAAGAGGAAAAGGCATGACCAGAAGAATTGTGTGAAATAAGTGAATTTATCCAGTTGAGGCATTCTTGATTGACAAACAATAATTCCCTCCAGAAAAGCAAGTTCCTCTTACCTTCCCGTACGAGTAGTGAAGAACTATAGAGAGGTGTAGTTGGGTGTTGCCCAACGGAAAGCATGGGAAAGAAGTACCACAGAAACATTAGCCCAGTTTGAAAAGTCCAAAGAGCGCCGCGCGACTTTTATTTTAGTTATTTATATATATATACTCTTTTTCTTTCTTTATTTATATACGACATTTTAATTCACGGTCCTGACTCAAAGAGAATTTCTTTCACATCAGTTTCAATTCAAATGGACCCCTCTTTTGAAACCCTACAATCGGCTTCCTTCTTCAATCCTATCTAGAAGATCGAAGAGGGAAAAAGAATCGTAAATTAAGGCGTAGCTCTCTCTCTCTATTGCCATCTCTCCTTTCTACAATATATCTATAGTTATAGTAATATGGCTTTTGTCGACGCCTCAGTGTGACTTCATGACTAGAAGTCGCGCCCTGGGGTGGCCTTTCGCCCGCATTGGAGCTTGCAATACCGCTCCCCCGTTTAGTACAACTAAACTAATCAATATTACTATTCGGATTAGCAAATCCGAACTCGTCCATAGTGACCTATCCCTTACGGGAATCGAACCCGTGTCTTCGACATGAAAAGACGATGTCCTTACCACTGGACGAAAGGGACCAAAAAGCCATTCTTTCTTTCAGAACCTCAGCTCCGAGAATAGAAGTGGTTCTTTTTGTTTTGTTTATCTACGCAATTCAAGATTTCATTTGTGTTTATGTTGTCGATATAAAGAAAGGGAGGCTAAGGCGCCAAAGGCGGTCAGCTGGTTAAGGAAAGCTCAGGTTATGAAATCGCTTAGCCGTTAATTAATTAAGTATTAATCAAAGAAGGGGTCTAAAGGGGTTTTAGTTCAACGAAAGAGTTGTCTCTGGACAGAATAAGTTACATATCTAGAATGAAATTGAACCCACCAGAAGAAGAAGTCGGACTCAACGATTCTTTTTTTTGTTAAGAGCAGAAATAGATAGAATATATTATCATGGTTATCTATGATAATACCACAATGGAAGAATATAATTAGGAAAAATATTATTAGGATTTGACCAATCCACCGGAGGTTTACATGCCCAGGGCGTTTCTTAACATCTAGTTAGTCCACTCAGGGTATGGACTGAAACAAGCAAAGGAAAGCACCTTAAAAACGAATGCAGACCCGACTGATGCCAGTTCTTTCACTCGCAACGGACAGTTTACACAGATGCGACAGGAGAGACAACAGGACTGGCAATTCCCGTTGCTGTTGACGCTGCAGGAGCTTCCAACTGGAAGTATTTTGTCTTAAATATATTCTCCAAGGGGTGAGTTTAATCTGAATTTAAGAAAGTGGGTTTTTTGGCTTCAAATCGATCTTTTAGCAATCCTCTGCATCTTTGGCAGAGGTAACCAGGTCAACCAGCTGGAGTTTCTGTCCATTCAAAGTACAATCATCACCTCTTCCTGTAACGAAGGTGCCCTTGTGGAGCACCATTTCATTCATATCTCGACAAGCCCTAGTTGACTATTCTTCTACTTAAATACAAATACACGAATTCAGATATTCAAAAATCTTACCCCTTTTTGGATTGGTTTTCCTACAGCCTTGTCCAATCATAGGCATTCTGTCTTGGATAGATAAGGCATCGTGATACCCACTTAGTTACATCATCAATTTCAGATATTGACTGCGAAAGCTTAATGTCGATCAGAAAGAGCATTAAAAGAAGTAATTGTCGGAGCACTCTACCCACCACTGACCCTGAGAGAACAAGCCTATGGGATGATCTTTCCCCAGCTCTCTTTGACCTACCCGAGGAATCTTTCCTTTATCATAGGGGGTGGGTGGATGAACCAGATGCATATGGGGTCTTTCAAAAGGCATTCTTAAAAAAAAGAGTTCAGTCCTTTGCCGGGGTTTTCTATCTATCTATCGATGAGGCCCTGGAGAGTAGCCCGCCCAACTCCACTTACTCCCCTCGGTTCCATTCTCTGAAACCTACATTTCAAACTGGGGCCCCTCCAATCTGACTTTGCATCATAGGTAAGGCAAAGCGCTTTCTTTTAAGAATGCATCTGGTTCCATCTTTCTTTCGTTAGTTAACCCACCTTTCTCTACAAGGGATTGTAGTAATTCTGGGAAAAAGTCTTTATTAATTATTAGATTAGCATTAAGTAGTAAACATTTTACACTATAGGTTTTCCCATACCATACATGCAAACATAATAAAGAAAACAAAACAAAGATAGTTAGCATAGATAGGAGTCTATCTCCAGTAAGCACCGGAGTAGATCTCCACTAAAAAAAGACAAAGAACACCAGACATGAAAACAAACGTCTACAGACACTTATTTAATTTAAACCTTCTAAAACTCAAAAGAGTCGACGGACTCTTTTAGTTTTATCGGGCACCAAGGCAGATTGCCTCCACGATCAGTGCCTGCTGCTCCTGGCGTAGTCCCTGGAGTCTTTCTTCTAGTTCCCGAATTCTTTGACGGCTTGCTTCCATTCGGGCTTCAATAGCAGCCGGGTTCACGGAGCGAAGATGCCTCAAGAAACCATTTAACATTCTTCGAGTATTTCGAAGAGCATTTTCTACATTTTGTATTTCAACGTTAATTTCAGCAAGTCGCTGGGCCATGGCTTCTCGATATACACTGGTAGAAAACTCTTTTATTTTATGTTTTTTGTTTTTGTAGAGCACAAAAGCTTATCGAGCCTATATTTATAGAGTGTAGATAAAAAAAATCCTGCAGTACGAATTGCATGGCTGGCACAATCTGAGTACTATAACCACGCTGCCTGTATGAAAAAACAAACTTTGCGGAACCGTTTCACCTAATCGATCGTGGTGAAGTCAGCAATGGATTCGGCGGATCATCCACGTCACGCTAGGATTTTGGAAGGACATTTACGAGAGTGAGGTGAGTTTTAAGAGAAAGACGGGGGTGGATTTTGGTGCTCTAACTGGCTGTGAGCATGGGAATTGCGTTGCCGAGCAGAGGTTCTGAAAGAAAGGAATTTGGTGTGGCAGGATTGATGACCGGGAAAGGGTTGATAATGTGTTGTTTTAGCAGGTATATTGGTATGAATGAACATATTCTAGATATAGAATGTAGAAGAATCTCGCCATACGGCACGAGCAGTTGAGTACAGTACTATCATGCCTTTGTTGTGTGAAGAAACTAAAAAACTTGCGAAGCACGCACCTCAATCACCCTGCCTGTCTGAATTGAACGAACTGACAAGTACAACCATCTTGTTCAGAGATGTTTTTGCTGGTAGTGACCCAGATTTCGATGCTCAAGTAGAATTTTGAGCATTCAAAAAAAAAATATGGATTGAAAGGATTCAAAGAGGCCTGTAGAGAAAAAACATTTATCAAAAAGATTTATTCATTACTACTACATAAAGCACTACATTACATAAACAACCACATATGCCTTTACTAGAGCTTTAAAAGCATTATGCTAACTACATTAATTATTTAAAAAACATAAAGAAGTCAAAGGATAGGCCTTAACAAGTAGACAGAAGATAAAGTCACTACTCTTTTTAATTTCTTCTAGTGGTTTTCCCGGTCACCGAGGATGATAGCCCACACAATGAGTGCTTGCTGCTTCTGCTGCAGCACTTGCAGCCTCCTCTGCCTTTCCCTTATGTTCTCTCTGGCAGCGCCAATGCGTTCTTCTGCCTCTGCAGGATCTCTTGCTCTAACATTTCTCAAAAAGAGGTTTAGCGCTCTACGACGCTCTTCAATTTCATTTTTCAGTTGCCCCATTTCGGCAGCAATTGTAGAAAGCCTGTTTGTAATAGCCATAGCCATACGTGCTATTACTCAATTTCTTTGATTTGAATTTGATGAAGACACTTATCGAGCCTCCATTTATAGAGTGGTAGAGGAATCTCGCCATGCGTCACGAATTAGATGGCAGGCACAATTCTTACTAGCTCTCCGAACTACTTTTCTTTTCTGCAGTTGTATCATGCCTTTTTAATGAAAAACTGGCGCTACCTTGCGGAGCAAACAAAATCTCCCAAAATCACACTGCCTGTATGAACAAACAAACTTTGCACAACCAGCTTACGTAGAAAAGATTCCATGCCAATAGACTCGTGACATCCATGTACTGAGTCGTCAAATGAGCCACGTTAAGAAAGCCCAAGCTTATACGCATTGGCCCACAGGGTGTCCCAAGAGGGCCCGAATGAAAGACCCAAGCTTACATGAACCATCAAAGAAAGTCCCACAAATGAAGACTTTGGCCTGTCAAGCCTGCTTTCCTCGATGGAAGCCCCCAGAAGGGCCAAAACACAAGAAGCCTACTCATCATCAAAGCAAGCCCAAGCCCATGCAAGAAGGACCTCATTGTCATGGAAGCCCTTTCCTTACTACTCAATATAGTCTATGAGAACGTTTTTCTGACCAACTCTCATGGCTTTAGGAGGGGGCGGGCCCCTAAGCTAGCTCTCGCCTTCTTCAGGATTTGCTCCTAAATTCCAGCTATGATCGACCTTTCGAATGAATGAAGTTCGAAGCTAAGGGCTTTGGTCGAGTGCTTTGCCAATCATTCTTCTATGTACGATAGTCATAAGGCAGGGGAAAGAAAGGCAGCTAGGAAGACAAGCTAATCCGAAAGGGCCAGCCCGAGCCAAGGACTAACAAGAAAGAGGAGAGACCGAGATGTGATTGCATACCTACCCGGTGCCTGAGTACATGTGCAAGCACAGCAAAGCCCGTTTTTCTTAATTTAGTCAAAAAAAAACGAGACTTTCACAGGTCCGATAGGAGCTCATCGAACTGAACTTGTAGAGTGAGACCTGTGCTCGATATGGTTCATTTCAGTGCCAGTGCTTTTTCTCTCGGTGTGTTTCACCACATCCCTGTACTCACCTTGGTACGGTTCTTCGCTCGGCGCTTAGCTCATTTTTTGACCCCGGATATCAAACCTTAGGGCATTACTCAGAGAAAGACAAAACTAAACAAACAAGCTCAGCTGGCTCATCAATGGTTCGCAGGAGGAGTAGAGTGATTAGCGGGAATTGGGGATTGCTCGTTCGCTAAAGTCCTGTCTGCCTGCCCGTTGATTCAGTACGTTCCTATCCCCTTTGGAAGTTTGATCAATCTTCCTCACCTCTAATGGTTGGTATTGAGCAGCCAGGTGGGGGTTAGAATGGGATCTATCTCATTCCATCGTATATGACATGCGCGTTGACCCCCTTTCCGGGTCCGCGAATGGAAATATGTTATGCTTTTTCCATGACGACTGACTCCCCTCTAAAGAATGAAAGAAGGATCAAAGCATCCCGAATGAGCTTTCTCGAACGGATAAAGAAAAGAGTGATTTGAATAGTCAATAAGATCGAGTAATTCAAAGAAAGAGAGAATAAGGAATGTGTCTTCAACCACCTTCGAGATCCTTCAACGTAATGTCGCTTCCCGACTTCTTTCTTCCGGCCTACCCCCGCTCTCTGAAGGCTTTTCCTTCGCTCTGCCGAGCTTACTACTTCTCTTTTTCCTCCGTTAGACTCTGTGGAAGCCCTCCCTTCTACCCCGCGGGAGTCCTTGTTCGGATAAAGCCCTAGCCCTTGGCTTGGTACGCGCCTGCTTTTGAGAGCCTTTCTGCTGGTTCCCTGAGGAGGCCTCATTTTTCTTCGTTAGCATTTTCAAAAGGCTCAAACCGAATGGTCAAAGGCTGGGAGTCTTGATGGGAATACCGGGGGTTCGTCATTAGTAGTGGGGAAGCCGGCCAATGAACCATGTAGACAGATTAGTAGGTACGGCACGCACCATAGTCTGGGGTACGGATTGACTTACTATTCGATTCGAAGTGGATGACTACCTAGATTAGAATGAGGATTCAATATTTCGTGATAGTTATCATGGGTTGAAAAGGGACGGGCCAATAGCAACGCAGAAGTTTCATACAAAGGTGCCTTGAACAGGCAGGGAAATGGGGTTCCCGTGGCTCCACATCCCTGATGATGATTCAGAGGCATCTGATGATGATGAACTTCCTATACCAGAGGGAGAAGACGAAAGCACAGCCATACGGAGAGGTTCGTAAGGCCAGTGAGGGCGAGTGAAAGGACTCAAGCAAGGCCCATACCATCCGGTCACGTCTCTTGGTCCGAGGGGGCGCCAGAAAAGGGGATAGAAGAAGTACCCTGAGAGGGAAGGGAAGGATGTGTCTGGTGGACAAGTACCTTAAGTGACAGTTCCATCTTAATCTTAATCAGAATAAGTAAAGGAAATCGTTTTGTGTCGCGTCTCAAAGAAATTTTGATTATAGGTCCAGATGTGGTAGAAAGAAGGGCTTAAGACGGATAAGGAATAGTAAGGCTTTGGGTCAACAAGACAAGCCCCGTACGCCAGGTTGTTGTCTCAGATTCATTCTGCAGATGCGGAATGGGAACTCAATCCTTTTGAAAAACAGGTCTTTGTGGCTGAATAGGCGAGAGCTACCTTCAACCATTACACGGGCTTGCTTTTCTTCCATTCCGAACTCATAACCGGAAACCAACAAACGCGGATGGCTTTCACTCTTCTTTCTTTGCTTTTGACTTTTCATATTTTTTTTTAGAAATCGCCTTCTCGCAATCAGAATCTGATTCGGAACCCTAAATATCAACTGGAACACCATAAGAGGGCAGTGACTCTTCCAGCTACTTTATTTCCTCACGAGGATTCCTTTCTATTTGTCTATTTGTTCGAAAAATCACAGGCCGGATGGAATTCTTTTCATGCTTCTGCGCGATTAAAAAAGGTATCTTACTCGTGATCAACGATTAGGCTACGCACATAGTTTCATGCTTATCCGAAGCTTTCCTGATGGATCAATTGTTATCTTTTTTTTAGTCCCGTACCGGGCGATGACTCCACTCTTAGCCAGCGAGCTTTCATGTTAGCGCTCTCAGGAAAGAAAGCCATCGGTACAAGAATTGAAAAGGCAACACGCAGGAACAGGCTCTTCCCCTTGACTGCTGCCAGCAACTCTTATAGAGCCCAATAGTGGCTAGGCTAGGCTTCGTCCTCCGCTCGCTGGCTTTCCGTCTCATCATACCTACGAGTGAAGCTAAAGGAGAGTTACTACTGACCGCTTTCTGGCTTAGGGGCGTGCTTTCGATTCCTAATACAATGCTATAACATAGATAAGGAGAAGAGAGAGATTAGTGCCCAAAGAGAGGAGCTCAGTTCCATAGA